ATTTTTTTTTTAATTCATTAAAAAAGAGAGTGGTTTTATTCGAAGCGCTTCGTGATTTTCAACCAATTATGTGCTTCAATATAATTACCTGGAGTAAGCGCTATAGCTTGTTTCCAATACTCAGCAGCTTGATCGGACCAAGCTTCCGCAATTTCAGAATCACCCTGTAGAATGGCCTGTTCTCCCCGGTCGGAATAGGTGGTTCCTTCCCTTAGAACCGTACTTGAGAGTTTCCTATCTCATACGGCTCAAAAATCGATTCTTTTTGTGTCCTATCTTAATCTACCCTATGCTAACTGAATTAGATTTCTCATAAACCTATCCCATTTTTTCTTGGGTTAACCAGAAGAAGTTAATTACATAAGTTTCAAACCCTAATTTTGATCAATAATCAGAATCAGTTTGATCTTTTCTCCCACCTTCAGAAGAATGAAGCATAGGTATCCCCACAATATCGTTAGAATTTTCTGAAAGGTAACTATCTCGGTTTCATATATGGAATTCATATAGAATCTTTGAAAAAGACTTTTTTCCATAAGAAAAAAGAACTTACTATCTTTGGGATCTGATGCTACACCGCTGCTCAATACCTTAGTGGATTGACTCTATTACATAAGTTGATTCCTAACTTTTGTCCCATATCATGACATAAGTAAGCAGTTCTTAACTGTATCGACTCAATAGCTCGCTAATTGATCTTTACGGTGCTTTCTCTATCAATTTGATCCTTTATCCATAGAATATAGTATATAGGCTGCACTCATTTTTTTTTTTCTTCCTATTTTGGTTCTCGTGAAGTCTCTTTCCTTGCTACAGCTGATAAAAATCGTTGCTTTGGACGATGCATTATGTAGAAAGCCTATTTTTTCTAGTATTTACTAGCCAATTTGATCTTTGCTTTTTTTCCTTATTTCTATAGTGGAGATAGTCGCACGTAATGACAGATCACGGCCATATTATTAAAAGCTTGTGGTAAGAATGGGTTTCGTTCTAGTGCCCGGAAATAATATTCCAAAGCCTTTGTATGCTCTCCATTGCTTGTGTGTATAAGGCCTATGTTATAGAGTATATAACTTCGATCATAGGGATCAATTTCTGGTCGCGTAGCTTCATAATAATTCTGTAAAGCTTCCGCATAATTTCCTTCGGATTGAGCCAACATCCGTTACGGTCGTTCATTCTATTCAAAAAATCTCCGTTCCAGAACCGTACATGAGATTTTCATCTCATACGGCTCCTCCCTTCTGCGCATAGTACTAAGGGGAATAATCCATAGAATAAAAATTGAACTATTCTCATCTCATTATGAACTGAAAGGAACTAGTATTTTTACAAGAAATCTCTAGCCAGCCTTCCCGCAAGAGGTTTTTTCTTAACACCAATCATATTAGTGTTAGATATAAATGGTAACTCCAACAATTTCTTTGTTCTCAACGCCTTCTATTTCCAGGAATTAGTCACTTCAACGATCTTTGATGGTTATACGGGTATCCAAAGTACAAACGAGATGGATGTTTGTTGTCCCAACCATTCTTGTTAGTCCCGATACCGATAAGGAAAGGGGGAATTTATAACAAAGTTTTTGTGTTGTTGATTCCTAGGTGTAGTGCTTTTTCCCTTATGCCGTCTATTGGTACTGATGTAGTGTAGGATTGACCCGCAATACAGAACCCATAGGTGTAACCTTTCGCTCAATACTCAAATCAACAATTGAAACATCTGAGGCTGCATCAATCGAGGATACACGATAGAAGGAATTGTTCTATCTCCAAACTTCACCTTCACCGAGCGTAGGTTTATTTCAAGAATTTCGTTCTTTCTATACCGAACCGCGTCTCTTTCTCGTAAGACTGAGGTGAGGGCTAAAAAAAACAAGAAAAAAGAATCAAATCGCACCATCTCTGTAATAGGTAAATGCCTTTTTTTCTCCTGAAGTTGTCGGAATTATTCGTAATAAGATATTGGCTACAATTGAAGAGGTCTTATCAATAAAATTTCCATTTATATTAGATCTAGGCATAATTAGCAATCCATTCTAGAATTCTTTTCATTACCCCTGGGGAAAATGATCCCACAAACAAAGCAAAGGAATTATACAGTACGAAATAACATAAAAACAGACTAATTTTATTCTAATAAATAGATATTAAATAGATATGGGCTTTCCACTTAAATTGTCCCCTTTTGTTTGGGAAAGATATGAGATATTGGAATCAGATTGATTTCATTCCCATTTTTGTAGTATACCAATGAGCGGAACTATTACTATTTCATCTAAGTTAAATAACCAAGGACTTTTTTTACTACAGATTCTGATAACTCGAGAAGTTTTGATTTGGTTATGATCCAAAGAGAAAAAAGAATGGAATAATCATTCCATGAAAAAATAGAGTAGAGTAACCATACCTTCTGTTTGCATAACGTGTATACACCACGCCATACAATCGAAATATCAAAATCCATGGGACGATTCATAAATTTGGAATAGATCCGCGGGGTA